TTCCGTAAAAGATGAGATCGGTAAATGGAAATTCGCCGAAATAAAATCTTTGTGAGATCGTCAATATTGTACCGAGGGTGTCTTTAGAGTATACCGAATCAGTATAGCTACCCTTCTTCTGACACAGCAATGCAATTTCAATCAGTGCCGAAATGAAGCACTAGATAATTTCTTCTTTTCTTTTTTGTTGCTTGTTGACGTGCCGATCAATAGAAAAATTCCCCCAATTCCTATCGTCTAGAACCCGCTCTATTATTGGCGTTAGACTAGAAACTGAAGATCGGGTAAACCAGGAGTCCAGCGAGAGTTGGTTTCTAATAATTCATGAAGGAGATTATCAGATTTCCGCAAGGAAATTCAATTATAGGCGAAATCCATAAATCTCCTTTTATTTTCGTAAGGGGTTTTTATTGATTAGCCCTGCTAAGAAGAGAAGAATAAATAATGTTCGACGAAAAAAATGATAATAATCAAAATTCGTGATGCTTGTTTGTATTAGAATTAGATTATATCTAAAGGAAAGGCTCGTTCTTGACCTAGGCAAAGCTTTATAATATAGAAAGACTGTAGATGTAGAACCTAGAAAGGACAAGATAATAGAAATCGCCAGTTTTAGAATCTAGGTGGACCAAAATAACTATTTGAGTTTTTCGAGAGATCTGCTCGTGCGATACCCTTTATTTTAGGCAAGATATTATATTATGTGACTAAACCTATTACGGAATCTAATGAGTTAAAATTCAAATTATGATGTTTATTCCAAAATAATTCATTCAAAGAGAGTTTCTTTTTTGGAATGAAGTTACATGACACGGTTATTAATTATAATTTTATTATTTCTATTTGTTTACTCACGAGTTGCCCAATTAATCTGTTGATTCGGAATCGCGGGATGGGTGGATGTTACAGATGATGAATCCATTTATTTTTTCTACCTATGTCAATCTATCTTTGTTAGTGCTGTCTATAATGGTAAAAACTTTCAATTGGTATTTTTGTTTATTCTTGTATTGTATCTTGTAAAAAGAGAAAAGAAACTTTAGGTAAGTGCCTTATAAACATATGTATAAAAAGAAAATACTTCATTTAGCCCCCCCATGCTTACTATAACTAGTTATTTCGGTTTTCTACTAGCGGCTTTAACTATAACCTCAACTCTATTTATTGGTCTGAGCAAAATACGACTTATTTGAAATGAACAATTAATAAAATAAAAAGAAATCTTTCTTTGGGATTCTATAATTATTTACCATGTCAATTGCGAATTATTAGTCCATTGAGATTTGAGATTCATGAGCAATTCGGATTTCCATTTAGGGATAAATATTCCCTCTCTTTTCCCCTTTCAAACAAATTGAAATGATTGAAGTTTTTCTATTTGGAATCGTGTTAGGTTTAATTCCTATTACTTTGGCTGGATTATTCGTAACTGCATATTTACAATACAGACGGGGTGATCAGTTGGATCTTTAATTAACATCTCTTTTTTTGACTGACCCTCTGTGGATTAAAGAAAGGAGGAAAGAGGTCAAATTACACTGAAATCAGTTCAATGTAATTTGACCTAACAAGAACGGAATCACGCTCTGTAGGATTTGAACCTACGACATCGGGTTTTGGAGACCCGCGTTCTGCCGAACTGAACTAAGAGCGTCTTCCAGATTGTATATGATTCTTTTTGTAATCCCAATATAAATAGATATTATATAGTAATATATAAGGAATAAAAAATGAAAGATTCTGTATGTCCAATTTTATCGATCTTAATGGATCCTGCTCAGAGGAGAAATAGTCGGTAGGGATGACAGGATTTGAACCCGTGACATTTTGTACCCAAAACAAACGCGCTACCAAGCTGCGCTACATCCCTTTCAATTGGTCTACAGTGTCATTGTAGAGAAATCCCTATCTTGTTTTCCATATCATTATTTCTTCCATTAATAGATATACAATTTATCTTGTTATCTTGCTATTTCTTCTTGTCGATCTCATATCATATATATTCATATATATAATTATAATAATAAAATAATAAAAGATTTATATATTCTATACATATTTAAGAAAAAAAATCTTATATATCGAATCAGATCGTTGTACATTTCCATTTGAATTAGGGATTCCACGTACAAATACAAGCGGTCCTTAACCTTAACTACATATTACATATGCATTTGATCATATATGTATTATCATTATGTCTTACAATAAAGAAAGAAGGAGGATTTTCAATGCGAGATCTAAAAACATATCTCTCTGTGGCGCCGGTACTAAGTGCTCTATGGTTCGGGTCTTTAGCAGGTTTATTGATAGAGATCAATCGTCTATTCCCGGATGCGTTAACGTTCCCCTTTTTTTCATTCTAGTTATTGACGTGAGAAGGATTGAAGAAGATTAGAGATACAATCAAATATCTGTGACCAATTACCTCCCCGTTTTCGAATTCGAATAAGGGAAGAACGAAGAAAAGTGGATTCAATCTCAACGAAACTCTCGGGTTCGGGCTCGAATTAAATTCATAATATAGTGAGAACAAAACCGGAAATGTAGGTCTAGGACAACAGTATCATACAAGATACTTAACTAAAATACTGTATTGTAATTAGAAATCGTTGTATTACTTATTAGTTTATTTACTATTCTATTATATTAGCAACGAAATCCTTCAGAATTGGATTGGGTTTCGAGTTTGCTACTTCTATTTTTTTTCCTTCTTCTTTGCTTCGGATCGAAAAAATAGAAGAATTGAGTGAATCAAAAACCAAAGGAGGTTCATGGCCAAGAGTAAAGATGTCCGAGTAACGGTTATTTTGGAATGTACCAGTTGTGCCCGAAACGTTATTAATAAAGAATCAACGGGTATTTCCAGATATATTACTCAAAAGAATCGACATAATACGCCCAGTCGATTGGAATTGAAAAAATTCTGCCCCTCTTGTTACAAGCATACGATTCATGGGGAGATAAAGAAATAGGTCGAGCCGAGCGTCCGTGTGTCACCCTTCCAAGGAGCAAGAAAAATAACCTATATTCTATATAGAATATATTTAAATATAAACAAACTATGGATAAACTCAAACGACCTCTTCTTAAATCTAAACGGCCTTTTCATAGGCGTTTGCCCCCGAGCCAATCGGGGGATCGAATTGATTATAGAAACCTGAGTTTAATTAGTCGATTTATTAGTGAACACGGAAAAATATTAAATGAATAGATTGACCCTGAAATAATAACGATTAATTACTATTGCTATAAAACAAGCTCGTATTTTATCTTCGTTACCTTTTCTTAATAATGAGAAACGATTTGAAAAACCGAGTCGACCACTAGAACTGCTGGTTTTAGAACCAAAAAGAGTTTGAGAACCAGAAATAAATAGGCTTAGCTTACTCTTCGACGGAATCAAAATTCTAAATTCCAATCCGAACTCAAACGCGGATTGATGCTTTGTTCAAAAAATCCCGGAATCCAGATTTGGTTGTCGTACCGTAAGAAAAAAAAGAATCGGGGAAGAAAAAGTAATCTTTTTTTATGGAACGTGTTTCCTTATTTTGACGACTTTATCATATTATTCTATTTTTTCATACTAATTACTTCCCGGAGTTCATTCTCCGGGGAACTCCGTTTAAATTATTTCGGTGGATTCTTTACAATCCTTTTCTTTTATGTTATGATCTCATTGGAAATCATATAAAGACAATTCTTATTTAAGATAGCTATTTGTGCAAGTATTTTACGATTAAGAAGCAATTGGCTTTTGTACAGATTATGTATTAATCCACTATAACTATAGGATACCTTATTATCACGAATTGCTGCATTTATCCGAGTGATCCACAAACGACGAAAATCTCTTTTTTGTCTATCTCTATCCCGATGAGCCGAAGCCAAAGCTCGTATTTTCTGTTGAGTAATAGTTCGAGTAAGTCTTGAATGAGCTCCCCGAAAGCTTGATGCAAATAAGCGCATTTTTGTTCTACGTCTCCGAGCTATATATCCTCGTTTAATTCTGGTCATTGAATAAATGAAACTTTGATGAATAACTAATTGATTTCCTTTCTTTCAGCTATTCTTTTCCCCTTTCCCGGTCTATTAATAACAAAACGTGTTCTTCCGATGTATAAAATGAAAATTCGAATGGCTTTTGCTACTATAACCTTCCCGACCACAATTTTTCTTTTTCTAGGCATTTTACCTCGAAATAAGTTTGATACTGGTACTAGGTATCAAAAAAAACCATAGTAATTAAAGTAGTAAATAGAAATGGATAAAAAAATGGTGGTTCCATCGTTTCTATGGTTACTTCTTAAACGGTAAGGCCCTCTCTATACACCGGAGCTCCTTCCTTAATTTAATCAATCTTATTTGGTAACTTGTACAGTTCACATCCCTTGGCTCTACCTATGAATTTCCAATAATAGGTCTTTCACAACGAGATCTATCTATATAGTAACGGTATTTAATTCTGAAGATTAGCTGGGTAGCTGACCCTGTTAGTCCGTTCTTGCAAGAGTAGGAACGCTTCTGCTTTTAAAATAGGATTTCCCCCGCTTAATGGATAGCTATTTGCTACCAATGGGGAATTGCTTTTCATCTTAAATTGAGGTGATTGGATTTGCACCAATGGAAACCATAAATTTCATACACAATAGAAGGATAATAGATCTTTTTTCTTTTTAGCTAGTGAATCGAGTTATTCCATTCTATCCTATTCACCGGTACCGATCATTGATACTGAAAAAAAAATGCTTTCCTTTGCCCATGATTTGAACGAGTCACACATACACCCTAATACACGTCCCTCGGCGCTGAGGACATCCCCGAAGAGCTGGGGATTTTGTGACATTTCTGATTGGCTGTCGTGTGTTTCTAATAAGTTGTTTAATAGTTGGCATGCGGAATCATATACATAATGAGTTGGTTTAGATCAATCTTAACCGGATGATTATGAATTATTTCTATTTAATAGAATATTCTATTATCTATTAAACCTGGTAAGAGTAAGAAAGAATATAAATAAAATCTCGATAAAATCGCGGATTTGTGAGAAATCCCCGCGATTTTCATTCAGCTGCTACAAGATCAATAATTCCATGAGCTTGGGCTTCTGTTGCTGACATAAAAACATCCCGTTCCATATCTTCGGATACAACCCATAAGGGTTTGCCTGTTCTTTGTACATAAACCCTTGTGAGGGTTTCACGCAGTTTCAGCAGTTCCTCCGCTTCCAGGATAAATTCTCCCGTTTGTGCCTCATAAAAAGAACTGGCGGGTTGATGGATCATTACCCTGGTAATATAACATAAAAAAGGTTCCTATACCCCGCCCGCATCGCGCAATAAGGTGAAGAGAGGGGATAGAGAATAACAAGAAAAAGATAGAATTGAACAACCGTACAGGCATTTTTGCGCATTGCATACGGCTCTACAATGGAATTTACTAATTTATTCTTCCATCGAAGAAAGATAAAATTAAAATATAGGATCTATATCTATCCAGACCCGAATCGGCAAATGCTCCAATTACCACCCTTTCTTTCGGCGGAGTTTAAAAATACTATGATGGTTCCGTTGCTTTACAGATTTATTCGTCCGTGATTCAGCAATCCCAAAGTTTCTTTTTTTGATCCGATCAAATAAAACGAGGAAAAAAATATTATTTTTTTGTACCCTTTACATAACATAAATAGTGTTAAGAGCTTTCCGGCATGACAAAAAAAAGTTTGTGACGCTGAAATGGACTCCCGATAGATAAGATTAAGATCGGGAATACCTTTATATTTCATACTACTCTTTCGATATATAATCAAATGAAAAATGAAAATGGAATTTAACTTTCTCATATCGAATTCGAAATGCCATGCTATTATTACTTAAAATTCTTATTTCATATGGCGAAGGCATAGTCTTCTTATTTTTTCTCTCAAATAAAAAACTCATTGGCGCCAAGCGTGAGGGAATGCTAAACGTTTGGTAATTTCTCCTCCGACCAGGATAAAGGATCCCATTGAAGCAGCTAACCCCATACATATTGTATGTAAATCCGGTCCCACAAATTGCATGGTATCATAAATAGCTACTCCGGGTATTACCCATCCGCCAGGAGAGTTTATAAACAAATACAGATCTTTGGTATCATCCTCTATACTGAGATATACCATAAGACCAATAAGTTGATTCGAGATCTCGCTATCAACTTCTTGGCCTAAAAAAAGTAATCTTTCTCGATAAAGTCGGTTGATTAGGATAAAATTTGTATCCCGTAGAAACCGTACATGCACCTTTTGATACATACGGCTCAAAAAATGGCAAAAAAAGAATCAATGTATAGATTCTGGTCCCCTTCTTTTTTTCATAGCGGACTCTTTATAATATACAAATACTAAACTTATCGAACTAACTTCTCATTGATGTATTATTTCATCGAGATAAAATTACAATCGCGATTTCATTTTCTTGTTTCTGAATGGGCCTCTTCAATTCTTTTAGGTTTATGCTCTACTCCGGGTAAAAGTATGCCCAATTTCAATTTGTGCATATAGGACAACTGAACACAATACCACTTCTTTTTTTTATTATTTCACTAGTAACGTATTCATCATGTTACTCAATTGATTAACACTTTGTTTTTGTTTGAGATCACTCCTATTTAAAAATAAGTTTATAGAAATCTTGGGTTTTTCTAAACGGAGCCTGGATACTTCATTTTATTGGTCCAGCCAAGCCAACCATAAATTTTTCTAATTGATAATATTAATCCAGATCCTCCCCAAAATGGATCTAATTGTATTTCGCGCTCCAAATTTTGGATAATTCAATCCACTTTTCTTGGGCGAAACAGAGGATATCTCGGTCGGGGGAGAGAACGGGGAACTACCGTATGACCCAATATATCTGACAAGTCGCACTATACGTCAACCCAAGATGCATCTTCCTCTCCGGGACTTCGAAAAGGTACTTTTGGAACACCAATAGGCATTGATTAAATAAAAGAAATAAGTACTATATTTTACTTTAATGTGGAAACGTAACAACGGGTTTATTGTCGTCGTCTTCATAATATTAATATTGTATTGGCCTTTATCAAATTTTAATTTTATCCATAAATTGGCTAAGTGAAGATAGGATAAATAAAGTAAAATGATTACGAATAGGCCCTTCGAATGATGAACAAGTATGGATGCATTCACCCATAAAAAATGGAGTGAACCCTCCATTGCGTATTGATACTTATCGGGTATAGAATAGATCTGCTTCTCTTTGTTCCTACGAACAGAATTGTTCCATTATTACTAATAGAATAGAACAAATATTAACCCTTGCTTTGAGACAATCCACCGAAAGGGGAGGTCCCTAGTTTTTTCCAATGCAATAAAGTTACATAGTGTCTATTTTTCTTTGATTAAAGGGGTATTTCCATGGGTTTGCCTTGGTATCGTGTTCATACTGTCGTATTGAATGATCCCGGTCGGTTGCTCGCGGTCCATATAATGCATACAGC